CTGATGAATTGGTAGTTGTTGTTCTTGTTTCTTTAGTACCTTTAGTGGTTCCTATACCAGTTATGTTCCTTGGATTATTTACAAGTGGTATTCAAGCTCTTATTTTTGCAACTTTAGCTGCGGCTTATATAGGAGAATCCATGGAGGGTCATCATTGACTAGTCGTTTTTTTCTTAGCGTAGCCAGTATGCCTGGCTCAAGATAATCTATTTAAGTCACATAAAATATGCTAGATTACCATCTAGCATCTAGAGTACCACAACACCAAAGAATAGCAAAAAAGATTACGATAGAAGGGAATTGTTGTAAAAAAAAAGGGGGGGGAGAGATCTTTTAGATCTCTTTCCTAAACTTTAGGTTTGGCCCTTTATATAATACCTCCCTCCAATGAATATTCTATATTCTTCAGCCAATCCCAATAGTAAATAGTAGTAGTTATAATTTGAATAAGAATTCTTATGGTATTATGATGTGCAATTTCAAAAAAAGATCTTCTATGGAACAATTAACCATTTCAGTGGATTTCATTCAACTCAACAACGATTGACCAAAAGAAAATTAGATTAAACTAAACAATCAAATTAGAATTGTATGGACTTAGATTAATCAAATACTGATATTGATATTTCTACACACTAATTTGGCATTCCACATAATGAATCCGTCTATTTAGATTTAGATACTGTATCTATGTGCGATAATGATAACTAAAAGAGTTTCGTTTACAAAAAAGTGAGAGTCAAAAAAAAGTTTAGTTAGGAGAGGGAGTCAAACTAAGTATATTTAATCTAATGGCTATAAGCCAACTTTTGTGGATGTTTCAAAAACGGATTCTAGATTCCTTAAGATACGAATAATTGGTTTACATTATGTAAAAAAGATATGTATATGTGATAATTGACTAGTTATATATGAACTAAAGCTATATAAAATGTGCCTTATTATTGTGAATTTCGATCGGGATTTTAATAGAAGCCCTTCCATTCCGTCTGTTCTGTAACTGTGAATTGAATGAAATAAAGGTATTAAATTGAAATCAAGAAAAAGAATTCAAAGAAAGGTTCCGAACAAAAAATGGAACAACTAAAGTCATATGAATTCACAAAGGCAAGGAATTCGTAGAAAATAGGAACTAAAAAAGAGATATTGAAGTAGTTCAGATGATTCAATAATATTATTAATTGAATATTGAATTCGGAGTTCTTAGTTTGTATTAGATGAATATTAGCGATGGAATAATAATTATTAAGTTATAATTCATTGTTTGATTGTATCATTAACCATTTTTTTTTTATTTTTGTGCGAGGAACTTATCATGAATCCATTGATTTCTGCCGCTTCCGTTATTGCTGCTGGATTGGCTGTAGGGCTTGCTTCTATTGGACCTGGAGTTGGTCAAGGTACTGCTGCGGGCCAAGCTGTAGAAGGTATTGCGAGACAGCCTGAGGCGGAAGGAAAAATACGAGGTACTTTATTACTTAGTCTAGCTTTTATGGAAGCTTTAACAATTTATGGGCTGGTTGTAGCATTAGCGCTTTTATTTGCGAATCCTTTTGTTTAGTTTAATGCTAGAAATATTTTAAATACGTATAATTTTTATTATTTTATGGCCTTAGACTTGCCATTTGCTTTTTCGAATTATATCACGATTTCGCTCCTACAATTATTTTATTTATTCGTTGAGACAATAACTCCGGGAAGGACTGATTTGAGGATGAGGAATTAGCATACCAACTCGCTTTCTTCCTTCCCCTTCTTAGTCCAACAGAACCCTTTTCCATTTTAGGAAATGTTGCAACGAGGTATTTCACAATTGAGGTGGGCCTGGTACTTAATTCTAATAATTATCATTCTTATTGGGAATTTTAATTGAAACAAAAAAAATAGGGACAAAGCAATACAAAAATAACTTAGCTTTGTTCTATTTTTTTAGTCTATCTATAAAGGGAGATCCTATGCAAAATGTAACCGATTCTTTCGTTTCCTTGGGTCACTGGCCATCCGCCGGGAGTTTCGGGTTTAATACCGATATTTTAGCAACAAATCTAATAAATCTAAGTGCAGTGCTCGGTGTATTGATCTTTTTTGGAAAGGGAGTGTGTGCGAGTTGTTTATTTCAAGAATAGGCTGGATCCAACCAGATGCACTTTTTTAGTTATAACGAGGAAAGAAAGGTGCACGATCCCACGAATTACTTCTGAATAAATTAAGAAATCATATGTAAGAACCGTAGCATTTCGTAATTTGTTGGTAAATCCCCTTTGCTTTGATTCTCTATCAACCAACAATGTGGGACCATTAACATGGTTAAAGTTAAACCATTTTAAGTCCAGATGCAAAATGGTACTCTTTATACCACTATTAATATGATAATACATGGATGGGTTCAAAATTGATAGTTAGAAATTTTTTGGATATATAGCACTCATATTGATAAAATGATTTGAACCCTTTAAATTGGATTAGAAAGGTGGGCATTTCATCCCTTTTTATCCAATGC